CATCAAAGGGATCCCCTAATTCCAATTAGGAATTCGGTGGGCCCTTTAGGATCAGCCCCCCCAATTGAGAATTTTTTTTTATTTTCCCACTTAATAACTCACAATCAAATCTTGTTAACTAACTATTTGCAACCTGACAATTTCAAACGGACTTTTCAAGTAATTAAATATTATTCAATGGATGAAAGTGAAAGTGGGAAATTTTATAATCCCGACGCATGCAGTAAGATTCTTTTCAATCCATTCAATTTGAATTGGTATTTTCTCCATCACAATTATTGTGAAGAGACGTCTACAATAATTAGCCTTGGACAGTTTATTTGTGAAAATGTGTGTATAGCCAAAAACGGACCCCATCTAAAATCGGGTCAAGTTATCTTTGTTCAACCCGATTCCGTAGTAATACGATCAGCTAAGCCTTATTTGGCCACCCCGGGAGCAACCGTTCATGGCCATTATGGGGAAATCCTTTATGAAGGAGATACATTAGTTACATTTATATATGAAAAGTCGAGATCTGGGGACATAACCCAGGGTCTTCCAAAAGTGGAACAAGTGTTAGAAGTGCGCTCGACCGATTCAATATCGATGAATCTAGAAAAGAGGATTGAGGGTTGGAACGAATGTATAACAAGAATTCTTGGAATTCCTTGGGGATTCTTCATTAGTGCTGAGCTAACTATAGTGCAAAGTCGTATCTCTTTGGTCAATAAGATCCAAAAGGTTTATCGATCCCAGGGGGTGCAGATTCATAATAGGCATATAGAAATTATTGTACGGCAAATAACATCAAAAGTATTGGTTTCAGAAGACAGAATGTCTAATGTTTTTTCACCCGGAGAACTAATCGGATTGTTACGAGCAGAACGAACGGGACGCGCTTTGGAAGAAGCGATCTGTTACCGAGCCATCTTATTGGGAATAACAAGAGCATCTCTCAATACCCAAAGTTTCATATCTGAAGCAAGTTTTCAAGAAACTGCTCGAGTTTTAGCAAAGGCAGCTCTCCGGGGGCGTATCGATTGGTTGAAAGGTCTGAAAGAGAACGTTGTTTTGGGGGGGATGATACCTGTCGGGACCGGGTTCAAAGGATTAGTGCACCCTTCAAAACAACATAATAAGATTCCTTTGAAAACAAAAAAAAAGAATCTATTCGAGGCGAAAATGAGAGATATTTTGTTTCACCAGAGAAAATTTGTTGATTCTTCCCTTTCACAGAATTTCCACGATATATCATAACAATGATTTATAGGATTTACTTCTTTCTAAGAAGGGTTTCACTTCATTATTTTAGTAAAAGTTCTTGCGGCTCGAGCTGGATGACATTCAATATCATGTACCCATGTTCCTATACGTATATCGACTAATGGTATGCAATTCCCTATTTTAAAATTTAGCAAGTATCTCGTATCTATAAGCAGGGGGGCGCGGCCAAGAAACAGCCAGCTGACTGCCCCCTTCCTTCCATTCGGACTTTCGTCGCTGTGTGAACAAGGTCTTAGTATGTATGGGCAGGTCGCAATAAGTGGCTAGGCAAAGGTTTAGACCAATCGCAATTTATCACCATCTTGCCCGCTTCCAATTGATGACTGGCTATTATATAAGTGCCCCCGTGCTGGGGCTCGTCTCCCGAGAACCGTACGTGAGCTGCCTCGTACGGCTCTTCCTAAGAACTTGAAGCCCCCTCTCTCTTAATAGAAAAAAATGAAATTACAAGCCCTTTTTCGCCCTTCGGGGGACTAGTAGAGAAGCAGCTTCGTTCCTTGACTTCTTTGCTCAGTCAAGCTTCCTTGTTCCTTAGTGTAGTCTCGGTCCGTAGTTTAAGACTCCGCCTAGTCTATATCCACAGCTGACGTTATTCCGTACTTACGCCTTTCCCTTTGTATTTGTATACGGCTAAGTGTTACTTTGTAACCTTAACGTACTTTATTACTGTAGCATAGGCCTTCGTCAGGCTTTCGTCGCTTCGCCTATAGACGGCGGCTTGGCTTCAATATAGCTCATGACTTGGTGTATAGAGCCATGTAGTCGTCGGTTTTACACCACAATGCCTTATGAGATATAGTGGTCGTCCTTTCGAATGCCTCCTTCCTTACTTTTTTTTTCTGAGGAAGCCCCTTACGACTATAATATAAAGAACAGAATGCCGACTACTATTTTCCACTTAATCCTTAATTTAATACTTACTATTTTCCACTTAATACTTAATAAGGGAAGGGGGGAGGGAAGCGAAGCTTAGCGAACTTTATAAGACCGACCGCTACATAAGACGCTGGCGAAGAAAGCTAAACCGCTTGAGTACAGAAGACTACAACAACGGTCAATCGCAGCGGGTGCACACGAAAGAAGACGTAACCCTCGAAGGCGAACGGGGGGGGGCTCCTACAAAGGACCGGAAAGTCCTGTTTTATATACAGATATGTGGCCGCAGAATTTAAGTTGTAATTGTCCTTCGGAACCCATTGACTATTTTACATGCCAAAGATTTAAATAATAGCACGTAACTAGCCTTTCCCCTTTTCTTTTGCCCATGCCTTGTCATTGAAGAAGAAGAAGGAACAATAGTATCGGAAGCTAAAGTGTGCACTGCTTCCGATTCGATAGAGTCTGGGTTGGTAGAGGAACTCGTATCCCTTTTACTGATATCCTATCCTGCTGTCAAAGGTACAAGGTACCGCAAAATAAAACGGAGGAGCAGAGCACTGAAAACTCTTTGTGCTTGTATTCATGCTTATCTTGGTTTGTTGGTACTGACTCGGTGCGATAAGGTTAGCTCGGTTCTTGCCTAAGTAGCTCAGGCAGCCCCTTGGTATGCTAAGATTAGTATTACACGATTAATCCACTCACTTGGCTAGAAAGGGAGAAGAGTTCAATCGATAGCTTGAGAAAGAAAAGGGAATTTATCTTAAAAGTCTGCGAGGCATGGAAGCCGAGAACTTTTGATTCATTAATAATTAATTAATTTATTCATTAATAATTAAATAATTAATAAATTAATAGCCGTTACATACATGGGAAGTACACGCACACCCAAACAAAGCAGCGAAACAACTAAACACTACATTAGAAACTTAACTAAAAACATATTAAAGACGTAGAACAACATGAAAAATAACAAAGAAAGCCATGCAGGACTACTTATTTAAATCTTATAGATCTTCTAGTTTCGATTTCCCCTACGGTTGTTCTGGGCCCCCTGCACAATGAGCGCATCCCTTTCTTCAAGCAGCTCCCTCTTCCTTTCATCAAGCTGACGAATGCTATCCCGAATTGCTAGCATCCTTCTCCCAATTTCTTCAGGATCTATGGGAGGCATGTGCTCCCAGAAGAGACCCATAAGTTGCTCCTGCTGGAGCTTGGCGTTCGCCACGCGTTGGATTTCTTGCTCTATTTGATAAAGTCTTGATACAGTAGCTGGATCCATCTCCCTTTGGTTTTCCAAATAGAGAAAGAAGCTTCTATTTATAGGCGTTGGAGGCCCTTAACCCTTTCTTATTATGCTTAAGGCCCCTTCTTATTATTAGTAATAATTCTTGTCTTGGTTCCGTAACATGGTTCAAACCTGGCTTTTCATGAATATGGAACCCCATCCACTAGATTTTGCTGAATAATTGCCCTTCCCCGTACGGATTTGAGTACGAAAGGAAAGGCCCACCCCCAAGCAAAGAGCGAATAGGACTTTCTTTTTCGCGGGTATCGCCACGCGGCTTAATCCCGATCACTCCTTCAAGAATAGGGAGCAATAATAGCGCGAATCCGTCAGAGAGTACTCTTCTTTCTTAAGAGATAGAGCAATCGTCACTCGACAGCTCAAAGCTGACCAGGACAAAACCATGTGATCTGTCCTCGTTTACGTCCCCCACTGGCACTAGCCTAACACCCTGCCTACTCGTCTTTACCCGGCTTATTTGTACCCAGCTACATGATGGAAGTCCCCTCGGCCAATCGTCACTCGACAGCATAGCCCTTTCCTACCCCAAGCCAGTACACCCACTACTCCCTCTACACTATTCCTCTCTACAGGCCCTTTTTCCCTCTCTCTCTCCTACTAAAAAGAAATAAACCTCCTCGCACCTCTCCGGGATGACGTCTTACAGATCCGGCCAGCTCGACACTCACCTTACACACTTAGTATGGACTAAATTAAGTTAAAGCCCTTACGCTTTCTGGATAAGGAGAGTTTTTTAGTTACGTGTTCCTTTCTGAGCTATAATTTTGCAATAACCTTTTCCTTGTTCGTGACATTATGAGAAAAATTTTCATTTTTCTCTCCTTCTTCTGAATAGTGATCATGAGACAGACCAGAAATCAGTCAGCATATCTAGCTCGCATTTAGGATACCTCAGATGTAAGAAACATCATTTAATTGCCAACAAGTACCACAAATTCAAATCAAGAACATTATTGTCAACGGAGATTTATATATATATAAATAACCTGCATTTATGGTTTCCTTTTTCCATAAACCAGTAAAAGAAATGGGGGGAGCGAAGGAAGGGAAGGGGAAGCTTGGATTCTGAAAATGGAGCTGGTTGTTTTCCATGAGATGACGCTGTGTTAGAGTTACCTGTGGGAACGACCGAAAGGGAGGAAGAAGATGTTGTTGATGAGCTGGACTTGACCAGGCTTACTGAGGAACCCACCCGCGCATCCACGTGATGTTCCTTGGATACCAACCAAGGCCAAAGCCAAACGATTGGACTGCTTTTCTGGGCCTGGACCTACTTTAGAGAGGTCTTTTTGGGATGACGTTTGCTTGATATTGGGCGGAGTGGGCTTGCTTGGAAGCGTGAAGTGAGATATCAGATCGCACGCCCATGGTTATGCCGGCTACACACCTTATCTTCTTGCTTTCTCAATCCGACCACATCAAGTAGAGACTAAACAGCCATTATTTCATAGTTTTATGTTATTAATCCACCTTAGTTGTCCAGTTCACTTGTAAAAGTAGTTAATCTATTAATTGACTCTATAGGGTAATACCTGGCCCATGCTTACACACCTCTAAAACTTTCCACAAAAGCCTCCGCAATGAGGTCAACTTTATGTAGGTCAGTATACATAAGTTAGTAATCTAGCGTGATTCTGGTGATTGAAATATCCCTCTGTCGAACACATATAGAATGAATTAGTGTTTTTCCTTTATCCGAAGCTGGAGAGTGTATAAATCATGGTATGGCTGGAGGCGGTGATACTCATATACATGACAAGAGTACTACAAAAATTCAAAAATAATATATTAGAATATGTACCATACAAATGACCGTCCAATTTGTGTAGCTACCTTCGTTTTCATATTATGATAGGGTATCTCTAATGAATAGATAATTTAAATGAAAAAAAAAATGGAGAACAAGGCTTGGTTTAAATATTTATCTGAGATTGAAAAACAGATGATCAAACTTAAACTTTGCAGGATAAACTGACATATTCCCAGGATAAACTTACCGTTTCGTCTTCTTCTAATAATACTAAAATACAGCCCTATCATGCTAAAGTTATAAATAGATTTCGTAAATTGAGACATTCTTTCTGTAATCCATATATTTATCAGATGAAAGATCCTTTTATAGAATATAGAATTCCCAAAGCATTTAATTGCTTTAAAAAAGCATCCATCAAATGACATAAACATAAATATGGGTATTCTTTTTCGCTTTCATCCAGGTCAGCGGAACTTCTTACAACAGGAATTGTTCGTGCCGAAAAGCTTTGATAGGTTTTCATTTACATTTATAAGTAGCTCCATTGGTTTAGTTTATCGTTTATAGTGGTAGACCTCTTTCTGCTAATGAATTATTACCCTATCCGTTCGTGACCTGACCCAGAGCTATTAGGATCAGTTGGTAAGTCTCATCCCGTGCTTGGACTTGGGAACAAAACGATAGCTGTTCCTTGCATCGTTAAGAGTTATGGCTTACTTCTAGGCTTTCGGGGAAAAAGGGAGTCATTCCTTTCACTACTTTCTTTTTTCTTTGATTTGGTGCAGTCATTTAATTTAGTAATAAAAAGACTAATGAATAGAAAAGAATAATGGCTTGGATTATGTATCTATAGCCAATCTACGGTAGAGCCGAAGGTTCCATTGGAACAATTTTATATTTCAGTTCAAGGCTCCTCCTCTCTTTTTTTTTAAGGCAAAGGGGGGGCGGGGGGAGAAATGACAAGAAGATATTGGAACATAAATTTAGAAGAAATGATGGAGGCGGGAGTTCATTTTGGCCATGGTACTAGGAAATGGAATCCTAAAATGGGACCTTATATCTTTGCAAGGCGTAAAGGTATTCATATTACAAATCTTATTCGGACTGCTCGTTTTTTATCAGAAGCTTGTGATTTAGTTTTTGATGCAGCAAGTAGAGGAAAACAATTCTTAATTGTTGGTACCAACAATAAAGCAGCTGATTCAGTAGCATGGGCTGCAATAAAGGCCCGGTGTCATTATGTTAATAAAAAGTGGCTCGGCGGCATGTTAACGAATTGGTCCACTACAGAAACGAGACTTCATAGGTTCAGGGACTTGCGAATGGAACAAAAAACAGGAAGACTCAACCGTCTTCCAAAAAGAGATGCAGCTGTGTTGAAAAGACAATTATCCCGTTTGCAAACATATCTGGGCGGGATTAAATATATGACAGAGTTACCCGATATTGTAATCATAGTCGATCAGCACGAAGACTATACGGCGCTACGAGAGTGTATCACTTTGGGAATTCCAACAATTTGTTTAATCGATACAAATTGTGACCCCGATCTAGCAGATCTTTCGATTCCAGCTAACGATGACGCTATATCTTCAATCCGATTAATTCTTAACAAATTAGTGTTTGCAATTTGTGAGGGTCGTTCTAGCTATATACGAAATCCTTGATTAATAATAAGATATATAATTGACTTCGATAATCCTATAGATATAGATATAGATTTATGGACTCGACTACTGTTTCTGAATTTCATCAAAATCAAAAAAGAGATAAAAAAAAATTGGGCAGACCGTGTGATTAGTTATTATTCAAAATTGTACTATTAGTTGGTATTCAAAATTGTACTATTAGTTGGTATTCAAAATTGTACTATTAGTTGGTATTCAAAATATCCGATTCAAGTAGGCAAAGAGATGGTTGAATCAAATTTAAAGTTCGATTTTTTTTTTTCCGAGGGCAATATGAATGTTCTAGCAAACACACTAAAGGGGTTATATGATGTATCTGGTGTGGAAGTAGGCCAGCATTTCTATTGGCAAATAGGGGGTTTCCAAGTCCACGGCCAAGTACTTATTACTTCTTGGGTTGTAATTGCTATCTTATTAGGTTCGGCCGCCATAGCTGTTCGGAACCCGCAAACCATTCCGAGTGGCGGTCAGAATTTCTTCGAATATGTTCTTGAATTCATTCGAGATGTTAGTAAAACGCAAATTGGAGAAGAATATGGCCCTTGGGTTCCTTTTATTGGAACTATGTTTCTATTTATTTTTGTTTCTAATTGGTCGGGAGCTCTTTTACCTTGGAAAATCATACAATTACCTCATGGCGAGTTAGCCGCACCCACGAATGATATAAATACTACTGTTGCTTTGGCTTTACTCACGTCAGTGGCTTATTTCTATGCGGGTCTTACAAAAAAAGGATTAGGTTATTTCGGGAAATATATTCAACCAACTCCAATCCTTTTACCCATTAACATCTTAGAAGATTTTACAAAGCCCCTATCGCTAAGTTTTCGACTTTTCGGGAATATCTTAGCTGATGAATTAGTCGTTGTTGTTCTAGTTTCTTTAGTACCTTCAGTGGTTCCTATACCTGTTATGTTCCTTGGATTATTTACAAGTGGTATTCAAGCTCTTATTTTTGCAACTTTAGCCGCGGCTTATATTGGTGAATCCATGGAGGGTCATCATTGAAATAGTTTTTTCAAACTAACGGGTCTTTTTCTTTGGTTCAATAAAATGGACTTAGGGAATATACAAGTAGACCATATACGATATAGAATAATAGCAAAAAAATTACGATATTAGATAGGTGTAAAAAAGGAAAGAGATCGAAAAGATCTTTTTCCTAAAGTTGTCTTTCGTCCACTTAATATCATACTTCTCCTCAACAAATATTCGATTTCTATCTCATTATTCAATAGTTCAAGTTCAATATTCAAATAAAAAAAGAATTAGAATATTCAATATGAATGCCTGTATTTAGGACGTGTGATTAAATATTAATATTAAATAAAAGAATTCAATTTTAAATAAAAAAAAAGGATTCCCATTTCAGTTGTTTTATTCAACGATTGACCAAACGAAACTAGTAATATAATAAATAACAAATTGTATGAACTTAGATGAATCAAATAATAATATTTCTATGCAATGATTTGGACTAACCAATTTGTCCATTTAGATTGGATACATTGGAATAAAGAAAAAGAAAGAAAAAAAAAAAAGGATTTACACAAAAACCTAATTCCTAAAAAATGGGTTGGTTTGGGGAGGGTAGGTATATGTAATTGAATGGCTATAAACAAGTAAACTCTTGTAGATATTTCGATAATGGATTCTCCAATCCGATTGAATCTAAGATGAATGCTTGGTTTACGTTATGGAAGAAAGACACGTATATGTGATATTAGCTATTGACTGATTCTATATGAACTAAAGAGATAGTTTATTTGCCACCCGACTCCTATTATTCACTAATATTATTACTTCATAATTTAACTCGAAATTCTTAGTTACTTCGAAATGCTAGCGCCGGAATTATTAAGTCATAATTCGGTGGTTGATTGTATCATTAACCATTTCTTTTTTTGGTACGGGGGAACTTATCATGAATCCACTTATTTCTGCCGCTTCCGTTATTGCTGCTGGGTTGGCTGTAGGGCTTGCTTCTATTGGACCCGGAGTTGGTCAAGGGACTGCTGCAGGTCAAGCTGTAGAGGGTATTGCCAGACAGCCTGAGGCAGAGGGAAAAATACGAGGTACTCTATTGCTTAGTCTAGCTTTTATGGAAGCTTTAACAATTTATGGACTGGTTGTAGCATTAGCGCTTTTGTTTGCGAATCCTTTTGTTTAATATGAAAAATCCCTATTTTTTTAATTCTTTCCTTTTTCGAATTCTATTAAGGTTTCACTCCTACAATTACTTATTCGTTGACAAAATAACCTGTGGGAAGGTTTGATTTGTGGATGAGAGATTAGTATACCCATTCCCTTTCATCCTTCCCCTTCGGAGTCCAAAGGATTGACACAAGGGGGATAGTTCACATAAATCAAATACTTTTTTTTATTTAAAATTTAAAAAAATTTAAAATAGGAAAAAAATAAAAAAGAGGGGCGAAGTGATACAAAAAGAACTCTATTCGATTTTTTAGTCTATCTATTTAGTCTATAGGAGATCATATGAAAAATGTAACCGATTCTTTCGTTTCTTTGGGCCATTGGCCATCCGCCGGGAGTTTCGGGTTTAATACCGATATTTTTTCAACAAATCTAATAAATCTAAGTGTAGTGCTTGGTGTATTGATCTTTTTTGGAAAGGGAGTGTGTGCGGGTTGTTTATTTCAAGAATATGCTGGATCCAACCAGCTGTACCTTTTTCGTTATAACTAGAAAAAAAGGTGCACGATCTCACGAATGACTTCGGAATAAATTAAGAGATTATGGATAAGAACCATAGCATTTCGTGATCCATTGGTAATTTTTTTTTTGATTCTCTATCAACCAATAATGTGTGGCCATTAATATGAATATGGTTAAAGCAAACTGTTTGAAGTCTAGACGCAGCGCGGTACTCTTTCACCTTCTATGTTAATATAGAGATGGTTCAAAATAAATATTTTATGGATAGAGAACACTCCTATTCATAGGTTTTGAACCCTTATTGTTATTGTAAAAATGGGTATTTCCCCTTTTTATTTTTATCCAATGCTGAATCGACGACCTATGTAGAAGTAAGAAGAGTTTTTTGGATTTGAAGAAAAATAAAAAAAGAAACAACTTTGTTGACAATTA